TATCATGTTTCTGCAGGCATAAGAGCTTTTCCTTTAATCTTCGACGGAAGCCATATGTTAGACCATATTCCACTAAATAGATATCTGTGTTATGATACGAGTCTAAGTTTTGAAAAAAAAAAATGGATGAGATTTGGTCCTACCGGATCTAAACAATCTTATTTTTTTGAACATGAAGAGATAAAGAAGCCATTGCAATTGCCGGAAATACTAGGCCCACTAAAGGCACAAAAACAGAGGGAAAGTTGAAAGTTGTCATAGAATGGGTACCTCGATTTACTATTTGTTTTGTACCTGTTATTATTATTTAGAAAGATATCTTATAATAATTATAATTAAGAATTGGAATTATGAAATTCTTATTAATTAAGAATTCCATTTATTAATTAGTATTTATGAAATTTGAATTCGAATTAGTATAGATCTCAGTATATATCTAAGAGAGTATATACTGGACTTATTCTTATTCATCTTTCTACATGACAAATATGTATGATAATCTTTTTATTATTCTTTATTTTTTTCTCGTCTTTTGCTCTTGTCTCCTAATTTTAATTTAATAAAGAAAAAGTTTCTTACAAATTATCGAAAGATTCGTTAGAATCCGATCCAACAGGGATTCTTAGTCAAAATGGGATTCTCGAGAGATAGAGAAAGATAGAAAACTCTATATCTATCTTTCTCTATTTGAATTATATATACATACGTAAGGCGGGAGGAGGAAATTTGTTTTATTTGCCAAATTTCACGAAAAGAAGAATTGATTCTTTTATCTTGTTGATAGAGGCTTCTTAATTAGTAAGCCGGAATATAAATAAAAAAGAAAAAAAAAAAAGAGTTATCCGCAACTTTTGATTCTTTCTACAATTAGATCTTATGTCAACAAAGAAAATTCCATTTGTCTGATTTTGACTTGGAGTCCGATAAACTAATTTGCTACAAATAAAATAATTGAACTTAATGTTCTACTCAATTGGATTTTGATTCAAAGGAAAGAAACCGTGGACCTGAAATAACTCATTCAGAACGCTTTTTAAAGTATTACGTGGTACGACTAGATCGAATAAGCCCTTCTCGAATAAATATTCCGTTTCTTGTGAACCTTCAGGTACTTCTTTATTCAATGTTTGTTCAATTACCCTTTTACCCGCAAATGCAATATAGGCATCGGGTTCGGCAACAATGATATCTCCCAACATACCAAAACTGGCTGTCACCCCACCAGTAGTAGGAGATGTAAGGATTGATACATAGAATAACTTTTGATTTGTTTGAAAATCATATAAAGCAGAAGATATTTTAGCCATTTGCATCAAGCTCAAACTTCCTTCTTGCATGCGTGCCCCCCCGGAAGCACACACTATAATAAGAGGTAGAGATTGCTTAGTAGCGTACTCAATCAAACGGGTTATTTTCTCCCCGACTACGGATCCCATACTACCCCCCATAAACCCAAACTCCATAACCCCCATTGCTATGGGAATACCATTTAATCGGCCTATACCGGTTTGAATAGCCTCAGTTAATCCTGTCTCTTTTTGATAAGAATCGATACGATCTATATAAGGATCTTCCTCCGAATGAAATTCAATGGGATCCAGAGAGGCCATCTTTTCATTCATAGGATCCCAAGTATCCGGATCGATCAAAAGTTCGATTCTCTCTGAACTATTCATTTTCAAATGACATCCGCATTCTTCACAAATATACAATTTTGCTTTCAAAAATCTCTTATAATTTAATGTATAACAATCTTCGCATAGAACCCACAAATGCTTGTATTTTTGAGTGGAATCCTGCTCAGTATCACTTTCTATTTGAGTGAAATCCTGCTCAGTATCACTTTCTATTTGAGTGAAATCCTGCTCAGTATCACTTTCTATTTGAGTGAAATCCTGCTCAGTATCACTTTCTATTTGAGTGAAATCCTGCTCAGTATCACTTTCTATTAAAGTGAAATCACTATCATTCGTGCTGGTTCTTATACCGAACCTCTCACTTTGACTACTATTTTCACTCTCACCACAAACGGAACTAGAAAAGTCACTCTCATCGCAACTCTGAATGCTATATCCTCTATTCTTATTATTCAAAGAAGCACAACCGTCGTTACCCTTGCAAATCTGATTTTCAATAACACAATCTGTGTTATAACTGCCCCCACTAATATCCCTAAAAGTGCCATCATCATTTAGATCCGTTTCACAGGTATTGTGAAGATGAATATCCGAATCATTTTGATTCGGATATTCATCTTCACTGTTATTTTCAACAGGACCAGCACTACCCGTTGATTTACTTAGTCCACACCTGTGCTCGAATTTCAACAATACCAAATTGAACCACAATTCTTTCAGAGAATAACCCCCCCGATGTCTGAAAAATACATCCGAATGCAATTTCCATTTTATCATAGTGCTACCCCCTCCAGATGGCTGTTTATTAGCCTACTTTTATAATTACATAGATATTATTATCTATGTAATTAGATATATATTAA